TATCCTACGTGTCACAAGCATATGTATTTTTCAAATTATCACAAATCCAAGTTAGTAACTCGTATAAATCAAGAGCTGTTCTTCAATCTCAAGGAATCCCCCCGCCTGAAATAAAGGATTCTTTTGAAACACAAGGAATGGTTGATTCGAAATTAGGGGATAAGAAACTGCGGAGTTATGAAATGAATCAATGGAAAAAGTGGTTAAGAGGATATTATCAATACAATTTATCTCAGAGCAGATGGTATAGATTAATACCAGAAAAATGGCGCAATACAGTTCATCAGCGTCGTATAGCTAAAAAGGAAAATTTTAGCAAAAGGCATTCATATGAAAAAGACCAATTAATTGATTTCAAAAAACAAAAACAAATTGAAGTATATTCATTATCTAATCAAAAAAGAAAAGAGAATTTGCAAAAATACTATAAATATGATCTTTTATCATATAAATTTCTTAATTATGATTATGAAAATAAAACGGAATACTTTTTTTATAGATCTCCGTTTCAAGGACGTAAGAAACAAGAGATTTCTTATAACACGCATAAAGAAAATATACTGAGGAACATCCCTATCGATAATTATCTAGGAAAGGTCCATATTCTATATATGGAAAAAACGGTCGATAGAAAATATTTTGATTGGAACATTCTCAATTTTGATCTTAAACAAAAAGGCGATATTGAGGCCTGGGTCAGCAATGGGAATCAAAATACTCAAATAATTCCTAAAAAAAATCTTTTTTACCTTATGATTCCAGAAATCAATCCACCAAACTCCGACAAAGTATTTTTTGATTGGATGGGAATGAATGAAAAAATGCTAAAGTGTCACATAGCGAATTTGGAACCTTGGTTCTTCCCAGAATTTGTGTTACTTTATAATGCATATAAAAGGAAACCTTGGTTTATACCAAGCAAATTACTTCTTTCAAATTTGAATAAAAATGAAAATAGTAGTGAAAATAAAAAAATAAATCAAAAGCAAAAAGGAAGTTTTTTGATACCATCGAATAAAAAGCATCGAAATCAAGGAGAAAAAGAACCCACAAGTCCAGGAAATCTTGGATCCGTTCTCTCACAACAAAAAGATAGTGAAGAAAATTATGCAAGATCAGACATGAAAAAGGGGAAAAAGAAAAAACAATACAAAAGCAGCGCGAGAGCAGAACTAGATTTCTTCCTGAAACGTTATTTGCTTTTTCAATTGAGATGGGACGATACTTTGAATCAAAGACTGATCAATAATGTCAAGGTATACTGTCTCCTACTTAGACTGATAGATCCAACCCAAATTACTATACCCTCGATTCAAAATAGAGAAATGAGTTTGGATATAATGCTGATTGAGAAGAATTTAACTCTTAACCAATTGATGAAAAAGGGAATATTGATTATAGAACCCATTCGTCTGTTTGGAAAAAACGATGCACAATTTATTATGTATCAAACCATAGGTATTTCATTGGTTCATAAGAGTAAGCACCAAACTAATCAAAAATACCAAGAACAAAGATATGTTTCTAAGAAGAATTTTGATGAAACTATTTCATCACACCAAAGAATAACTGAAAATAGAGACAAAAATCATTTTGATTTGCTTGTTCCTGAAAATATTTTATCATTTAGACGTCGTAGAAAGTTGAAAATTCTAAGTTGTTTTAATTCAAAGAATAGAAATGGTGAAGATAGAAATCCAGTATTTTGGAATGCAAAGGACGTAAAAGACAGCAGCCAAGTTTCGCATGACAGTAACCATTTTGATAGAGAGAAAAATCAATTAATGAAATTAAAGCTCTTTCTTTGGCCTAATTATCGATTAGAGGATTTAGCTTGTATGAATCGTTATTGGTTTGATACCAATAATGGCAGTCGTTTCAGTATGTTAAGAATACATCTGTATCCACGATTGCAATTTTGACATTTCGTGGATAATACACTTTTTCTATATATTCTATACCCTATATATAATAGGGTATATCAAAGCAAACAAATACATAGATCACATGTCTTTTTCTCACATTTCATTCTAATATCCAATAGGAAATGAATAATGTCTCGATTAGATCTCGAAATGAATCAACAAAACCTTCTTTGTTTTAGGTCTAAATTCTTCGATGCGAAAATGTACCAATCCTTTTCTATCCCTATCTAAATCCAATTAGAAATTGGATTAATTGATTTGAATTCAGAAAATTAGGAGTTCATAAAGAAATTTGGATTAGATTATTGTATATACCAGATTCCAATTAATGGCATTATTATTACTGATCAATAAAATCCATATCTGTAAAAAGGGAAAGGGGATTTTTTTATGGTAACAAATTCATTCATTTCGGTTATTTCTCAAAAAGAAAACGAAGAAAACAGAGGGTCTGTTGAATTTCAAGTATTCAGTTTTACCACTAAGATAAGAAGACTTACTTCACATTTGGAATTGCACAAAAAAGACTCTTCATCCCAGAGAGGTTTGCGGAAAATTTTGGGAAAACGCCAACGACTGCTGGCCTATTTGTCAAAAAAAAATAGAAGACGCTATAAAGAATTAATTAGTGAGTTAAATATTCGAGAGATAAAAACTCGTTAATTTGAAGCGTGATACCATTTGAGCTTAGTCGTTTAAATTTTGATGAACTTCTTTTTACTTTCAGCAATGCATGGAAGAACGACTCGGGAAAAAACTTATGATTGCACCAACTACAAGAAAAGACCTCATGATAGTCAATATGGGCCCTCACCACCCATCAATGCATGGTGTTCTTCGACTGATTGTTACTCTCGATGGTGAAAATGTTATTGATTGTGAACCAATACTGGGTTATTTACATAGAGGGATGGAGAAAATTGCGGAAAATCGAACAATTATACAATATTTGCCTTATGTAACGCGTTGGGATTATTTAGCTACTATGTTCACAGAAGCAATAACCGTAAATGGACCCGAACAGCTAGGCAATATTCAAGTACCTAAAAGGGCTAGCTATATCAGAGCTATTATGTTGGAGTTAAGTCGTATCGCTTCTCATTTGTTATGGCTTGGCCCTTTTATGGCAGATATTGGGGCACAGACCCCTTTCTTCTATATTTTTCGAGAACGAGAGTTAATATATGACTTGTTCGAAGCTGCTACCGGTATGCGCATGATGCATAATTATTTTCGTATCGGAGGAGTAGCTGCTGATCTACCTCATGGCTGGATAGATAAATGTTTGGATTTTTGCGATTATTTTTTAACCGGGGTTGCTGAATATCAAAAGCTTATTACGCGGAATCCTATTTTTTTAGAACGAGTTGAAGGCGTAGGCATTATTGGCGCAGAAGAAGCACTAAATTGGGGTTTATCGGGCCCAATGCTACGAGCTTCCGGAATACAGTGGGATCTTCGTAAAATTGATCGTTATGAGTCTTACGACGAATTTGATTGGGAGATTCAATGGCAAAAAGAAGGGGATTCATTAGCTCGGTATTTAGTACGAATCAGTGAAATGACAGAATCCATAAAAATTATCCAACAGGCTCTGGAAGGAATTCCAGGGGGACCCTATGAGAATTTAGAAATTCGACGCTTTGGTAGAATAAAAGACCCTGAATGGAATGATTTTGACTATCGATTTATTAGTAAAAAACCTTCTCCAACTTTTGAATTGTCTAAGCAAGAACTTTATGTAAGAGTCGAAGCACCAAAAGGAGAATTGGGAATTTTTCTGATAGGAGATCAGAGTGTTTTTCCTTGGAGATGGAAAATTCGACCACCGGGTTTTATCAACTTGCAAATTCTTCCTCAGTTAGTTAAAAGAATGAAATTGGCTGATATTATGACGATACTAGGTAGCATAGATATCATTATGGGAGAAGTTGATCGTTGAAATGATAATTGATACAACAGAAATACAAGCTATCAATTCTTTTTCCAGATTGGAATCCTTAAAAGAAGTGTATGGGATCATATGGATACTCGTACCTATTTTCACTCTTGTATTAGGAATCACACTAGGTGTACTAGTAATTGTTTGGTTAGAAAGAGAAATATCTGCAGGAATACAACAACGTATTGGACCCGAATATGCTGGGCCTTTGGGAATTCTTCAAGCTCTAGCAGATGGTACAAAACTACTTTTCAAAGAGAATCTTCTTCCATCTAGAGGAGATACGCGTTTATTCAGTATTGGGCCATCCATAGCAGTCATATCCATTTTACTAAGTTATTCAGTAATTCCTTTTAGCTATCGCCTTATTCTAGCCGATCTCAGTATTGGTGTTTTTTTATGGATCGCTGTTTCAAGTCTTGCTCCCGTTGGACTTCTTATGTCGGGATATGGATCAAATAATAAATATTCCTTTTTAGGTGGATTAAGGGCTGCTGCTCAATCTATTAGTTATGAAATACCATTAACTCTATGTGTATTATCAATATCTCTACGTGTGATTCGGTGAGACATAAAATTTCCCCTATTTATTTTCTTTATAGAAAGTTTTCTTTCTAGCAAGAAAGTGAAATGCGTTGAATATCTATATCTATTTTTGATTTTTTTTATTTTTATTCATCATGGGGATTGATAAACTAAACCAGATAGTTATATGAGTGAAATAAAACGGCTTTCAAATTTGCTGTTAAAGGAATTCAATCTCATTTCCTATGTACAAGAATTAAAACATAAGCAGTGGAGACTGTTTACCCCAAGATTGGTTGATTAGTCATCATCGCTTGAAGCGGGTTCAAAAGATCAACTGTATGGGGTTTTTACTATCTATTTCTATTAGTATAGATGTATTACCCTAATTGGGAGATTCAAAAAAACGAGTGGATGGTTAGGAAGACCAAGATACACAAAGGATTAGTAATGGAGATTCTGTAAAATATCCAACTGGATATTTCTTTATAGAAAAGTAATTCGAATTGGGGCTTTAAGTTGGTAGAAATAATTAAGAAGTACTCCCCGCGATTTCGATCCAGAGTATGTTCCTATCCACCGATTAAGTAAATAACTATCAAGAACGA